TTTTTTTTTTTTTATTTAATGTAAAATTTATTATGATTGGTTCTTTGTATCTTTTGAATGTAAAATTAACATAATTTTTTTTGTAAATGAAATTAAATATTTATATTTATATTTATATTTATAATATTATATATATATATATAAATTAAAAATTTAAATAATTATTTATTATATTAATTAATTAAATTTTTTTATATAATTATATAATAATATAATATTTTATTTTTAACAATGAATAATAAAATTTTAATTTCAATATTGTATTTAAATTTAATATTACAAAAAATGAATTAATATATAAAAAAAAAAAAAAAAAAATTAAATATAAAATTCTATATTAAAAATTATTAATATAGATAAAAATTGTGATTTTTAAAATTTATTTATAATTTATTTTACATGTAAATTTTAGTATGAATTTTTAATTATTTTAATAATATGAATTAATTGCAGTAATTAATATTAAAAATTTAAGAAATTAAGATTTAGTAATATTAGAATTATTAACCAATTTTGTGCCAGCAGTTGCGGTTATACAAAAAATAAAATAAATTTTTTTAGTTTTAATAAAAATATATTAAGAAAAGAAATATTAAATTATTAAGTGAAATTTTAATTTAATTAAAATTTAATGATTATTTTTGATTTAATAAATTTTATAAATAAACTAGGATTAGATACCCTATTATTAAAAATTTAATTTAAAAACTAAAATATTAAATAATTAATTATTGAAACTTAAATAATTTGGCGGTATTTTAGTTCATTTAGAGGAATCTGTTTAATAATTGATAATCCACGAATAAATTTACTTAATTTATTATTTTGTATATCGTTGTTAAAAAAATATTTTTAAATAAAAATAATATTTTAAAATTTAAAATAAAAATTAATTCAGATCAAGATGCAGATTATAATTAAGAATATAATGGATTACAATAAATTTATTTAAATGAATATTATTTTGAAATAAATAATTGAAGGTGGATTTAAATGTAATTTTATGTGGATTTAAATGTAATTTTATTTATTTTAATAAAATGATTTTAAATTAAAATATGTACATATTGCCCGTCGCTTTCATTTTAAAATTGGAATAAGTCGTAACAAAGTAGAGGTACTGGAAAGTGTTTCTAGAAAGACAAATTAAAGCTTTATAAAGTTTTTCATTTACATTGAAAAGAGATTATTAATTTAATTAATTTGAGGGGTAAAAATTAATTAATTAATAAAATAATAAAAAAATTTTTAAATAAAATATTTTAATGGGGGTTAAAGTATATTTATAAGAAAAAATTTTTAATTTTAAAGTTTAGTAGTATTGTAAAAGAAATTTGAAATAATTTGAAAATTTAATTATAAAAAAAGTAAATTTTATTTATTGTATCTTGTGTATCAGAGTTTATTAATATAATTTTATTGTTTATAAATATCTCGAATTTAAAAGAGATAATTAATTAATAAAGTTATTGTTTCATAAATATTTTTAATAATTAATTTGAAATGAAATGTTAATCGTTTTTAAATATATCTAGTTTTTTCAGAAATAAATTTAATTTAGAATTTTTTTAAGGAAAAAATTTATTAATAAATTTTTTCCTTAAAAAAATTTAATATTTTAAGGGATAATCTTTAAATTAAATTTTTATAATTAAGTTTTATTTAATTAAAATTTTTAAAATTTATATTGTTTATAAATTATATTTTTTTATAAAAAATTTTATTAATTTATAAAATTTTTAAAAGTAAATTTAATTTTTTATGGAAAAATAATTTTTAATAAAAAAAAATTAGGTATAATGATAAAATTAGTATAAAAAAATTAAATATAAAATTAATTTAATAAAAATTAAAAAAAAGGAATTCGGCAAATAATTATATTCACTTGTTTATCAAAAACATGTCTTTTTGAAAATAATTTAAAGTCTAATCTGCCCACTGATTATTAATTAAAGGGCTGCAGTATATTGACTGTACAAAGGTAGCATAATCATTAGTCTTTTAATTGAAGACTTGTATGAAGGATTTGATGAAATATAAACTGTCTCTTTTTTAAAATTAGAAATTAATTTTTTAGTAAAAAAGCTAAGATTTATTTAAAAGACGAGAAGACCCTATAGAGTTTTATTAAAAAATTAATTTTTAATTTTATATAAATTTTTAAATAAAAATTAATTTTTTAATTTTGTTGGGGTGATAAAAAAATTTAAAAAACTTTTTTATTTAAAAATCATTGATATATGAATTAATGATCCATAATTTATGATTAAAAGAAAAAATTACCTTAGGGATAACAGCGTAATTTTTTTTTTTAGTTCAAATAAAAAAAAAAGTTTGCGACCTCGATGTTGGATTAAGATAAAATTTAAATGCAGAAGTTTAAAGTTTTGATCTGTTCGATCATTAAAATCTTACATGATCTGAGTTCAAACCGGTGTAAGCCAGGTTGGTTTCTATCTTTAAAAAAATAAAATATTTTAGTACGAAAGGATTAAGTATTTAAAATAAATTTTAAATTATAAGAATTTTAATAAAAATAAGATTATATTTATACCAATAAATAAATTATATAAAGACTTATAAAACTATTTTGGCAGAAAAATGTAGTGATTTTAGAAGTCATAAATATATAATTTATTATATAGATAGTAAATGATTTTATTTGATTATTTAAATATTATGATTGGTATAATTATTTTGATTATTGGAGTTTTAATTGGAGTTGCTTTTTTGACATTATTAGAGCGAAAAATTTTAGGGTATATTCAAATTCGTAAAGGACCTAATAAATTAGGTTTTATAGGATTATTACAGTCTTTTTCTGATGCTATCAAATTATTTAGAAAAGAACAAATATATTTGAGTTATTCTAATTATTTTTGTTATTATTTTTCTCCTATTGTTGGGTTTGTTTTATCTTTATTACTTTGATTGATAATTCCTTATTATTTTAATTTAATTAGATTTAATTTAGGTTTATTATTTTTTTTTTGCTGTACAAGATTAGGAGTGTATACTATTATAGCAGCTGGATGATCCTCTAATTCAAATTATTCTTTATTAGGGGGTTTACGTTGTGCAGCTCAAACTATTTCTTATGAAGTAAGTTTAAGTTTAATTTTATTATCTTGTATTGTAATAGTAATAAATTTTAATTTAATAATATTTAATTATTATCAATCTTTAATTTGATTTTTATTTTTAATATTACCTTTAGGTTTATGTTGATTATCTTCAAGTTTAGCTGAGACTAATCGAACCCCTTTTGATTTTGCAGAAGGAGAAAGAGAGTTGGTATCAGGATTTAATGTAGAATACAGAAGAGGTGGATTTGCATTAATTTTTTTGGCTGAGTATACTAGAATTATATTTATAAGTTTATTATTTAGAATTTTATATTTAGGTGGTTATGATTTATCTTTAATTTTTTATTTAAAAGTAATTTTTATTACTTTTTTTTTTATTTGAGTTCGAGGTACTTTACCTCGTTATCGTTATGATAAGTTAATATATTTATCTTGAAAAATTTATTTGCCTGTTTCTTTAAATTTTTTATTGTTATTTTCTGGATTAAAAATTTTTATGATTTAGTAATATATTTTTAGTATAAATTAATAGAAAAATTATTCTTTCTTAAGTTTTCAAAACAAATGCTTTTACAAGCTCATTAATTTAATTTTTAAAAATTAAATTATCTCAGAATTTAGCAATTATTGGGTTAAAAATATAGTATGAAAAGTATAATACTGTTAATAATTGTCCTGTTAAAATATATGGAGTCTCGACAGGTCGAGCTCCAATTCAAGTTAATAAAATTACTGTTGTTACTATGACCCAAAATAAAATTTGATTAAGGGGATAAAATTGAATTCCTTGAATTTTTTTATTAAAAGTGAATGGAAGGATAATTAAGATTAAAATTGATATAACTAATGCAATAACTCCTCCTAATTTATTAGGAATTGAACGTAAAATAGCATATGCAAATAAAAAATATCATTCAGGTTGAATATGAACAGGGGTTACAAGAGGATTAGCTGGGATAAAATTATCTGGATCTCCTAGTATATATGGATTGATTAATACTAGTAAAATTAATATAGATAATAAAAAAATAACTCCAATTAAATCTTTAAATGAAAAGAATGGGTGAAAGGGAATTTTATCTAGGTTACTATTAATTCCAAGTGGGTTATTAGAACCTGTTTGGTGTAAAAATAGTAAATGAATTATAGTTAATATTATAATAATAAAGGGAAATAGAAAGTGAAAAGAATAAAAACGAGTTAAGGTTGCATTATCTACTGCAAATCCACCTCAAATTCACTGAACTAAAATAGTTCCTAGATATGGGATAGCTGAGAAAAGATTTGTAATAACAGTTGCTCCTCAAAAAGATATTTGTCCTCAAGGTAAAACATATCCTATAAAAGCTGTTGCTATTAAAATAAATAAAATAATAATCCCAACTATTCAAGTATATTTAAAATTAAATGATTCATAATAAATTCCTCGTCCAATATGAAGATAAATACAAATAAAAAAAAAAGAAGCTCCATTTGCATGTAAAGTTCGAATTAATCATCCATAATTTACATTTCGGCAAATATAATTAACACTATAAAAAGCTAATTCAATATTAGCTGTATAATATATTGTTAAGAAAAGTCCAGTAATAATTTGTACTCCTAGGCACAAAGCAAGTAGAGATCCAAAATTTCATCATAGGGAAATATTAGATGGAGTAGGTAAATCAATTAGCGAATTATTGATAATTTTTATAATTGGGTGAGTTTTTCGTAAAGGTTTAAATTTATTTAACATTAGTTTGATCGAAGGGGTCCGTAGAAAATATTTGTGATTTTTACTACTGCAATTAAAGTAATAAATAAATAAGTGACTATTAAAATTATTAAAAAATAAGTTTGTTCATTATATAATTTAGTTAAATTAATATTATTATTGTTATTAATAAAAATAAAATAATTGTTTAAATTATTTATTTCAAAAGAATCATAAATTAAATTTAAAAAATAAAGATCTGAAAATATCAAGTAAATTAATATAATTAATAAAAGAAATATTAAAATTAAGATATTTTTTGAAGGTAAAGAAAATAATTCATTTGATGCAATTCTAGATACATAAATGAATAAAACTAATAATCCTCCTGAAAAAGTTAAAAATAAAATATAAGAGAATCAATAGGTATTAATGTATAATCCTGAAATTAAGCAAATTAATAGTGTTTGAACTAAAATTATTAATCCTATAGATAAAGGATGTTTGAAAAAAAATATAGAAATAGTAATAATAAATATTAGAATGGATAAAATTAATTTAATATCAAAGAATAGTTTAATAAAAATAATAATTTTGGAGATTATTGATAAAGAAATTCTTTTTCTTTGAAGTTTTTAAAATAAATATTTATTTTTGATTTACAAGACCAATGTTTTAATTAAACTATAAAAACTATTAATGATAAATATAATTATTATTTTTATTATATATTTAATTGGTAATATAATTTTTGTTTCTAAACATAAACATTTACTTATTATATTGTTAAGATTAGAATTTATTGTTTTAAGAATTTTTTTATTATTAATAATGTATTTAAATTGTATCGAATTTAATATATATATATTAATGGTTTTTTTAGTTTTTTCAGTTTGTGAAGGAGCTTTAGGAATTTCTATTTTAGTTTCAATAATTCGAAGACATGGTAATGATTATTTTCAAAGTTTTAGTTTATTATAAATGATAAAATTTTTATTTATAGCAATTTTTATAATTCCATTATGTTTTAAGAAAAATATATTTTGATTGGTTCAAATGTCTATATTCTTTTTTATATTTTTATTTTTAAATTTAACAATTAATATTATAAATTATTGTAATTTAAGATATTTATTTGGATGTGATATAATTTCTTTTGGTTTAATTTTGTTAAGAATTTGAATTTGCTCTTTAATAATTATAGCTAGAGAAAGTTTAAATAAATATAATTATTATATTAAATTTTTTCTTATAAATATTGTTTTTTTATTAATTATATTATATATAACTTTTTCTGTTATAGATTTATTTATATTTTATATATTTTTTGAAGGAAGTTTAATTCCTGTTCTTTTATTAATTGTTGGTTGAGGATATCAACCTGAGCGGATTCAGGCAGGTTTATATCTTTTATTTTATACTTTATTTGTGTCTTTACCCTTATTAATAGGGATTTTTTATATTTTTAAGGAAATAAATTGTATAAAAATTTATTTTTTAAAATTTTATAATTTTAATATATATTTATTGTATTTTTCAATAATTATAGCTTTTTTAGTAAAAATGCCAATATATTTTGTTCATTTGTGATTACCTAAAGCTCATGTGGAGGCTCCTGTGTCAGGATCAATAATTTTAGCTGGTGTAATATTAAAATTAGGTGGTTATGGTCTTTTACGAGTTTTAATTTTTTTACAAAGAGTTAGTTTAAAGTTGAATTATTTTTGAATTATTATTAGATTAGTTGGAGGATTTTATATTAGATTAAAGTGTTTATGTCAGGTAGATATAAAATCATTAATTGCTTATTCTTCAGTAGCTCATATAGGATTAGTTATTGGGGGTATCATAACTATAAATTATTGAGGTTATATAGGAGCTTATGTTTTAATGATTGGGCATGGTTTATGTTCTTCGGGGTTATTTTGTTTAGCTAATATTAATTATGAACGATTATCTAGACGAAGATTATTTATTAATAAGGGTATAATAAATTTTATACCTTCTTTAAGATTATGGTGATTTTTATTATTATCAGCTGCAATAGCAGCTCCTCCAACCATTAATTTAATAGGGGAAATTAGTTTAATTAATAGATTAGTAGGGTGATCTTCTTTAACAATATTAATGTTAATATTAATTTCTTTTTTTAGTGCTGGTTATAGCCTATACTTATATGCTTATACTCAACATGGAAAGTATAATTTAAGTTTATATAGATTTTATACTGGTGTTTCTCGTGAATATTTATTATTATTTTTGCATTGATTTCCTTTAAATATTATGATTTTAAAGATTGATTATTTTATAATTTGATTTTATTTAAGTAATTTAAATAAAATATTGATTTGTGGAGTCAAATATGTGAGAATATCATCTTAAATAATTTTAAAGAAAAAAGAATTTTCTATTTGTTTTATTAGTTTTTTTTTTTTATTTTTTTTTATATTAATAAATTTTACTTTTTTAATTTATTTTATTATAAATGATATAGTTATTTTTTTGGAGTGGGAATTAGTATCTTTTAATTCTATAAGTATTATTATATCTTTATTGTTAGATTGAATATCTTTTATTTTTATAATATTTGTTAGTTTAATTTCTTCTGCTGTTATTTATTATAGAAAAAGATATATAAGTTCTGAATTAAATTTGAATCGATTTATTATTTTGGTTTTATTATTTATTTTATCTATAATTTTATTAATTATTAGTCCTAATATTATTAGAATTTTATTAGGTTGAGATGGTTTAGGTTTAGTTTCTTATTGTTTAGTTATTTATTATCAAAATATAAAGTCTTATAATGCTGGTATATTAACAGCTTTATCTAATCGAATTGGGGATGTTTTTATTCTTATAGTTATTGCTTGAATAGTAAATTATGGTAGTTGAAGATATATTTTTTATTTAAATTTTATATTTAACGATTATTCAATAATAATAATTAGTTTATTAATTATTATTGCAGCAATAACTAAAAGAGCACAAATTCCTTTTAGATCTTGGTTACCAGCTGCAATAGCAGCTCCTACTCCTGTTTCTGCTTTAGTTCATTCTTCTACTTTAGTTACTGCTGGTGTTTATTTATTAATTCGATTTAATAGATTGTTAATTAATACTTTTTTTTTAAAGTTATTATTATTATTATCAGGTTTAACTATATTAATAGCTGGAATTTCTGCTAATTATGAATTTGATTTAAAAAAAATTATTGCTTTATCTACTTTAAGACAATTAGGTTTAATAATAAGAATTTTAAGAATAGGGTTACCCGATTTATCTTTTTTTCATTTATTAACTCATGCAATATTTAAAGCTTTATTGTTTATATGTGCAGGAGTTATTATCCATTTAATAAATGATAATCAGGACATTCGTATAATGGGAGGTTTAAATTTATATGTTCCATTGACTTCATTATGTATAAATATTTCTAATTTAGCTTTATGTGGGATTCCTTTTTTAGCTGGATTTTATTCGAAAGATTTAATTTTAGAAATAGTTATAATAAGAAATTTAAATATATTAATTTTTTATTTATATTATTTTTCAACTGGTTTAACAATATTTTATACTATTCGTTTATTAATATATTTAATATTAAATGATTATAATTTATTATGTATTTATAATTTATATGATGAAGATTATGTTATATTAAAAAGAATATTTATATTATTATTTATAAGAGTTATTGTTGGAGGTATGTTAAGATGATTAATTTTTCCATTCCCTTATATAATTTATTTACCTTTAAATTTAAAATTAATAGTTTTATATGTAAGTTTTTTAGGAGGTTTAATAGGTTATTTTATTAGAAATATAAAAATTTATTCTTTAAATAAATTTTTATTAAGTTATGAGTTAAGTTCATTTTTAAGATTAATATGATTTATACCTAATTTATCTACTTATGGTTTAAATTATTATTTTTTAAAATTAGGTCAAGATTTAACAAAAAGTATTGATATAGGTTGAAGTGAATTGTATAGAGGACAGGGAATTTATTTAGTTATAAAAAAATATTCAATTTTTTTTAATTATTTACAAATAAATAATTTAAAAATTTATTTATTTAGATTTGTTTTATGAATAATTTTTATATTTTCTTTTTTAATTATTGTAAATTATTTAAATAGCTTAAATTTAGAGTATAATATTGAAGATATTAGGGTGATTTATTAAATCTTTAAATATTTATAAAAAAATTTTTTTATTTTTACAATGAAAATGTAATGTTTTAGAATAAACTATATAAATAAGAGAATTAGAAATATTAATGATTTTAATCACTAAAAATTAAGTTAGCAGCTTAATTATTAAATATTTCATTATAATATTTAATTGGAAATAATTTTCAATTTTATCATTAACAGTGATATACCTCTATTTTGGTTTCAATTAATTAAATTAAATAAGGAGTATAATTACTCTTTCTTTTAAGTCGAAATTAAATGCAAAATTGCTTCTTATTTTTAAGATAAATTGATACACAATATTTTTTGATTGCAAATCAAATGTTTTCTTAAACTATAATCCTTTAATTTGTTCAATTTAATATATTTTGATTTCATTCATGGTATACTCCGATTAATAGAAAAATTAAAAAAAAGAAAATAGTTTTTGATCAAATAATTAAGTTAACTATTTTAAATGTGTAAATTATTGGGAAAATTAAAGCAATTTCAACATCAAAAATTAAAAAAATTACAGTAATTAAAAAAAAATGTAATGAAAATGGAGCTCGTGCTGAAGATTTTGGGTCAAATCCACATTCAAATGGGGAACATTTTTCACGATCTTTGAAAGATTTTTTTGATAAAATTATTGATAAAATTATAATAATATTAGAAATAATAATAATAATAATAGATAAAAATATTAATAAAATAATTATTTATATTAAAAATAATTAAACTTTTTGATTGGAAGTCAAATATACTAAATATATTATATAAATAATTAGTTACCTCATCAATAAATAGAAATATATAAAAATAATCAAACTACATCTACAAAATGTCAGTATCAAGCAGCAGCTTCAAATCCGAAATGATGAGTATTAGAAAAATGATTAAATAAATGTCGAATAAAACAAGTTAAAAGAAAAATAGTTCCAATAATTACATGAAGACCGTGGAATCCAGTTGCTATAAAAAAAGTGGACCCATAAATACTATCTGCAATAGAAAATGGAGCTTCATAATATTCATAAGCTTGTAAAATAGTAAAGTAAATTCCTAATAAGATAGTAATTAATAATCTTTGTTTAGTTTGTGAGAAATTATTTTCTATTAGAGCATGATGAGCTCAGGTTACAGTTACTCCTGAAGTAATTAAAATAATGGTATTAAGAAGAGGAATTTGAAAAGGATTAAATGGGGTAATATTAGAAGGAGGTCATATAGATCCAATTTCAATATTAGGGGAAAGACTACTATGAAAAAAAGCTCAAAAAAAAGAAATAAAGAAAAATACTTCTGAGATAATAAATAAAATTATACCTCATCGTAATCCTTTAGAAACTAAAATTGTATGTTTTCCTTGATAAGTACCTTCACGACAAACATCTCGTCATCATTGATATATTGTTAAAATAATAATTAAATAACCTAAAAATATTAAATTTATATTAAAATTATGGAATCATTTAATTAGTCCTGTTACAAAAGTTATAGTTCCGATAGCTCCTGTTAAAGGTCAAGGACTATAATCTACTAAATGAAATGGATGATTATGATTTGACATTAATTGACTTCTCTAGAATAAAGTGTACTTAAAATTGAGATTACATAAGATTGAATTACTGCAACAGCTGATTCAAGAGTTAGTAATAAAATTTGAATAATAATAAGAAAAATAATAAATAAATTAGGGATTATAATTCCAGTACTTCTTAATAAAGTTAAAAGTAAATGACCTGCTACTATATTTGCTATTAATCGAACCGCTAAAGTACCAGGACGAATAATATTACTAATAGTTTCAATTAATACTATAAAAGGTATTAAAATTCTTGGAGTTCCTTGAGGAATTATATGAATAAATATATGTTGTGAATTATTAATTCAACCATATAATATAAATCTTAATCAAAGAGAAAGAGTAATAGATAAAGAAATTGTTAAATGACTTGTTCTAGTAAAAATATAAGGAAATAGTCCTAAAAAATTATTAAATAAAACAAAAGAGAATAATGAAATAAAAATAAATGTTGAACCATTAAAACTATTAGGTCCTATTAATGTTTTAAATTCAGAATGTAATTTACTAATTACTATATTTCATAATATAAAATGTCGATTAGGGATTAATCAAAATGAGTAAGGGATAAATATAAGACCTAGGAAAGTTCTTAATCAATTAAGAGGGATATTAAATAAGTTTGTGGAAGGATCAAAAATTGAGAATAAATTAGTTATCATTTTCAATTAAAATTTGATTTAAAAGAAGATTTTATAGTATTATTTTTATTAGATTTTTTATTGATATTAAAAATATAATAATTTAAAATATTAAATAAAATAAAAATACAAATAAAAAAAATAAATGAAATTATTCAATTAATAGGTATTATTTGAGGGATAAAAGAATATTAATATATTAATAATTTAAATTTGACATATTTATGTTATAAATTTAACTAATTCTTTAAAAATATCATTAGAAGTAATTGTTAATTTACTATAAAATGGTTTAAGAGACCAGTACTTACTTTCAGTCATCTAATGAATAATTATTAATTCAATTAATAAAATTTTTGATAGAAATTCTTTCAATTACAATAGGTATAAAACTGTGATTTGCTCCGCAAATTTCAGAACATTGACCATAAAAAATTCCAGGACGGTTAATAAAAAAATTAGTTTGATTTAAACGACCTGGGTTAGCATCAACTTTAATTCCTAAAGATGGAATAGTTCATGAGTGAATTACATCTGTTGCAGTAATTAAAATACGAATTTGATTATTTATAGGTAAAATAATTCGATTATCTACATCAAGTAATCGAAAATTATTTTTTTGATCAGTTGATTGAATTATATAAGAATCAAATTCAATATTAAAAAAATCAGAGTATTCATAACTTCAATATCATTGATGGCCAATTGATTTTAAAGTCATTAAAGGGTTATTTAATTCGTCTAATAAATATAATAAACGAAGAGAAGGTAAAGCAATAAAAATAAGAGTAATAGCAGGTAAAATGGTTCAAATTAATTCAATTATTTGTTCTTCTAATAAAAATCGATTAATATATTTATTGAAAAATAAAGATATTATTAAATATCTAACTAAAATAGTAATTATTAATAAAATAATTAAAGTATGGTCATGGAAAAAAATAATTTGTTCTATTAAAGGAGAAGCTCCATTTTGTAAATTAAGATTAGATCATGTTGCAATTTCTAAAAAAAGGATAATCCTTTATAAATGGGGTTTAAATCCATTACATATAGTCTGCCATATTAGAAATTACTTAAAATAGGTAGTTCATTATATGAATGTTCAGCTGGAGGTAAATTTTGTAATCATTCAATAGATGAAGATATATTTAAAGGGAATAAAACAATTCGTTTATTAATTATTGATTCTCAAATAATTATTATTATTATTATTATTGATAATAGAGAAATATAAGAACCAAAAGAAGAGATAATATTTCAAGAAATATAGCTATCAGGATAATCTGAGTAACGACGAGGCATTCCTGCTAACCCTAAAAAATGTTGAGGAAAAAAAGTTAAATTAACTCCTAGAAACATTGTAATAAATTGAATTTTGAGTAAATAAGGATTAAGGGTAATACCAGTAAATAGTGGGTATCAATGGATAAATCCTCCAAAAATTGCAAATACAGCTCCTATTGATAAAACATAATGAAAATGGGCTACAACATAATAAGTATCATGTAAAGTGATATCAATAGAAGAATTTGCTAAAATTACTCCAGTTAATCCTCCTACTGTAAATAAAAATACAAATCCGAGTCTTCATAGTATGGAAGGACTATAATTAATTTGAGTTCCATGTAAAGTAGCTAATCAACTAAAAATTTTAATTCCTGTAGGAACAGCAATAATTATTGTAGCTGATGTAAAATAAGCACGAGTATCAATATCTATTCCTACTGTAAATATATGATGGGCTCAAACAATAAATCCTAATAATCCAATGGCTAATATAGCATAAATTATACCTAAACAACCGAAAGTTTCCTTTTTTCCTCTTTCTTGAGAAATAATGTGAGAAATTATCCCAAATCCTGGAAGAATAAGAATATAAACTTCAGGATGTCCAAAGAATCAAAATAAATGTTGATATAAAATGGGATCTCCTCCTCCAGCTGGATCAAAAAATGAAGTATTTAAATTTCGATCTGTTAATAATATAGTAATTGCCCCTGCTAAAACAGGTAAAGAAAGAAGTAATAGAAGGGCAGTAATACCAACTGATCAAACAAATAAAGGTATTTGATCAAAAGATAAATTGGTAATACGTATATTAATAATAGTGGTAATAAAATTAATTGCCCCTAAGATAGAAGAAATACCTGCTAAATGTAAAGAAAAAATTGCTAAGTCTACAGAAGCTCCTTGATGAGCAATATTAGCAGAAAGAGGGGGATAAACAGTTCATCCAGTTCCTGAACCATTTTCAACAATTCTTCTTGAAATAAGAAGAGTTAATGAAGGGGGCAATAGTCAAAATCTTATGTTATTTATTCGAGGGAAAGCTATATCAGGTGCTCCAAGTATAAGGGGGACTAATCAATTACCAAAGCCTCCAATTATAATAGGTATAACTATAAAAAAAATTATAATAAAAGCATGGGCTGTTACGATAGTATTATAAATTTGGTCATCTCCAATTAAAGAACCAGGATTTCCTAATTCAGTTCGAATTAATAGACTTAAAGATGTTCCTACTATTCCTGCTCAAATTCCAAAAATAAAATATAAAGTTCCAATATCTTTATGATTAGTAGAATAAAGTCATTTTCGCTAAATAAAATGGCTGAGTTTAAGCGATAAATTGTAAATTTATTAACGAGAATAATTCTCTTTTATTAATTAGTCTTATATTCATAATAATGATTTAAAATTGCAAATTTTAAGGAGTAAGAAAATTTACTAAGGCTTAAAGAATTTTCTTTATAAATAATTTTGAAGACTATTAGTTTTAATTAACTTAAAACCTTAAATGAAATATAAAGTTCTAAGAATTATACCTAAAATAGAAATTAGTCTATTAAATAAAACAAAGGAAAGATAATTATTTTTAATATAAATTTTTAATCATTTTAATTTTAAATAATTAAATAATAAACAAGAATAAATAATTCGAATATAAAAAAATAAAGTAATCAAACTTATTATAATAAAAATAAATGAAATAATAAAAAATTTATTTAAAATTATAAAATTAATAATTATTCATTTTGGGAAAAATCCTAAAAGGGGGGGGAGTCCTCCTAGAGATAAAAAATTTACAAATAAAAAAAATTTAAATAAAAAATTTATATTAAATATAAATAATTGATTAATAAAATAGACATTTATGATATAAAATATAAAACATATAATTCTAACTAAAAAACTATATAAAAAAAAATAAAGTAATCATAATGATTCTCTAATTATAATTGCAAATATTAATCATCCTAAATTATTAATAGAAGAAAAAGATATTAATTTACGTAAAGAAGTTTGATTAAGCCCTCCAATTGCTCCAATGATAGTATTAATTAATATAATAATAATTAAAAAATTAATATTTAAATAATATGATAATAAAATTATGGGGGTAATTTTTTGTCATGTTATTAAAATAAAACAATTTAATCAAGATATACCTTCGATAATATTTGGGAATCAAAAATGGAAAGGAGCAGATCCTATTTTTATCAATAAAGATGAATTAATTAGAATTGAGATAAAATTATTAATTTCAAAATTTTTTATAAAAATTATTTTTAATAAAATTGAGAATAGAAAATGAATAGAAGCAATAGATTGGGTTAAAAAATATTTTAAGGAAGCTTCAGAAGAAAAAAGATTATTGGAATTTGAAATTAGGGGGATAAATCTTAATAGATTAATTTCTAAACCAATTCAACATCCTATTCACGAATTAGAAGAAATAGAAATAAGAGTTCTAAAAATTAACATAAAAAAAAAAAATATTTTATTAGAATTAATATTAAAAAAAATTAAAAATAACTATAAAAAAATAAATTATAAATTTAATATAATAATAAATAGATATATATATATATATATATATATATATATATATATATATATATTTTAGTGTAAGATGCACAATAATTTTTGATATTATTAGATATAGTTTGATTCTATAAAATGTAATAAAGGTAATAAATTACATTATTTATTCTATCAGAATAATCCTTTTATCAGGCACTTTATTAATTTTTTTTAAAAAAAAGGTGATTCCTTTATATTTGGGGTATGAACCCAAAAGCTTAATTTAGCTTATTTTTAA